TTACGTATCAAATCCTAGCAACAATCTAACCTATTTCATAGATATTTGGGCAGGAATTGACGAAAAACCAATACCGGTATTAGTGTTTATTAGTATTAATGTTGAATAGAAATCTAAATGGGGCGTGGCCAAGCGGTAAGGCATCGGGTTTTGGTCCCGCGACTCGGAGGTTCGAATCCTTCCGTCCCAGAGCAGTCCGATTTTATACAGAATAAAGATTGTTCTCTCTAACACTCTTCTGTTTAAGAGTGTAATGTTGAATACAATGTGATCGTTGTTTATGATTGCTAATGATTCTTTTCTGAATCAGATCTTTCTCTCTCACAAACGAATCGAGTGCAAATGACATGCAGATGTAACTAAATCCATTTGTGATCCAGGTAGGATGGTAGGATGGCAACATAGATCAATGCATAATTCAAAAAGAAAATCAATCAGATGGGCCATTCAGTGTATGCCCATGCCCGTCTCGATCATATTCATATTGAAGTTAGTTACTTATCGAAACTTTACGTGCCATATCTATTTGAATTATCAATGCTGTATTCTGAATCGAAATGCGAACGACAAGCCTCTGGATTCCCTATCTATAATAAAGTCAATTCTAGATTCCCTATCTAAAGAAGAACTCGTCCATTCGTGTTCCTTATAACTTTATAAAAAATTCAAATAAATTAGAAAATATATTAGAAATGAAATTGGTTCATTCATACAGGTAGTTAATCAAATTGAATCTTTGCTGAGACTTCTCCAGATAAATGAAATAGAAATACCTACTATTTATATAGTATAGATAGTCTAGAAAAATAAAAATAGAAATGACTATGTACCGATTGAGCCAATGACTATTCATGATTCCATATTGAATCAATTCCATACCGGTTCCAAACTAGAGGAATGTTATGGTAAAACTTCGTTTAAAACGATGTGGTAGAAAGCAACGTGCGACTTGAAGGACATGATCAGTCGTGGATTATTACATCCGCCCTTTGATTATATATAATTATAGGATATAGGAATGAAGGTGCTCTTGGCTCGACATAGTTTGTTCTGTTCTACTAGAACGTCCATTTTGTTGGGTTATAATGGAAATAGTACATGATGAAGCTCGAGCAGAAAGTATTGATTCATTTCTCAGAGGCAAGAATCTAGGGTTAGTGTCAATCAATAAGTTGGAACAACTTCGTAAGTATATCTTCGATATAGAAATCGAAAGGATTCAATTCGAACAAAAGTTGCAAATCCAAAAGTAAATAAATTATGTTGGAATTGGTAAAACTTTTTCGATCAAAAGTGTATCACACGGGAATCTATCGTTCGTATGATTTTTCGATAGAAAGAAATCACAAAAGGTATGTTGCTGCCATTTTGAAACGATTAAGGATCACCGAAGTAATGTCTAAACCCAATGATTCAAAGAAAAGATAAAGGATCCCGGAACAAGAAAACGCCATTTTCAATTGTCTCAACAACTGGATCAGAATGAGGAATCAAAAAATTTGATTCTAAACGAGACAAACAAAAGGGGTTCGAGACAGCTCAATAAATGAAATGCCTGGGCCTAAGGATTTTCCTTTGAACTCTTTTGGAATTATCTAACTTGAGTTATGAGTACGGATGATTTTTTATTTTTCAGGGAGTAAGAAGAAAAAACGAATCAAATCATAGTCTAATCGATTTGATGATTTTATGGATCTATTTGTCACTATATACATAAATTATACAAAAATTCGAATCATTCTTTCTTGAGCCGTACGAGGAGAAAACCTCCTATACGTTTCTAGGGGGGGCATTGTTCATCTACATCTATCCCAATGAGTCATCTATCGAATCGTTGCAATTGATGTTCGATCCCGAAGAGAAGGAAGAGATCTTCGGAAAGTGGGCTTTTACGATCCGATAAAGAATCAAACTTATTCAAATGTTCCCGCTATTCTATATTTCCTTGAAAAAGGCGCTCAACCTACAGGAACCGTTCATGATATTTCAAAGAAGGCAGAGGTCTTTAAGGAACTTCGCATTAATCAAATTAAATTCAATTAATTACATTACTCAAATAAAAAAGAAAAGAAAGAGGGGGTAGCCCCTATGCTCGTTTTGTGTAATTTTTTCTTCACTATTCCCCGTTTTTTTTTTCTTGCTCTATTCTTATTTCTTATTTTCTATTCTATTAGTCTCTCATATGATCCCATATTATATATTTGACTAATATAAAAATAACATAACAAATAACGACAAAAATTTCTTCTACTTCTATGTGATTATGTGATATGAGACGGATATAAAAAAGATCAAATGAATAGATACACTAGCAAGATCTATGAACTAACAGGATCTATTAGATTATGGGATTACCCTCAATCGGGTAGTTTTTGTTGAGACTCCATCAACAAAAAAGGAGTCAAGCTTGCTTATTGTACCTTGATTGATATTGAATAAACCCGAGATTTTCTTCTTCCGTATTGTTATTTTGCTGTTTCATCCACACTTTTTTTATTTATGTGGATCATCTATGTAGTGCCAATCCAACACAGGTCCTTTTTTTTCTGTATTATTAAATTGCATTTCTTTTGGTTTCTTAACGTTCATATTGACAATAGTGTATTGATCAAATATAATTCGATCGTAGATAAATAGATCTATTTATCTACGTCCTATAAGTTTCGTTTTTTACTTTACTTCATGCAACTGATGGGTTCGTTGGATTCGATGTGACACAAGAAGTCTCTTTTGAATGCAAAAAAAATATATGGATAAATTAAATAAAGAAAATTTCTAGCCCGTCCTTTTTTTCTTTATTTATCTGATAATGTATTTTATTTTGTCTCTGATCTGTTCGTTTTTAGGTTAATAATCAAGCATAAAATTTTTTTTTATTGGGTTGCTAGGTCAATGTTTTGATGGGGTCGTGAAATCCAACCTCGTTAGTTATTTTTTTTTTTTTTTTATTCCGATTGTATCTACACACCTCATATCTACACACCATAATTACATTATTCGGGTTGCTAACTCAACGGTAGAGTACTCGGCTTTTAAGTGCGGCTAGAATCTTTTACACATTTGGATGAAGGAACGGATTCGTCCATACCGTTGGTAGAGTTTGTAAGACTACGACTGATCCTGAAAGGGAATGAATGGAAAAAACAGCATGTCGTATCAATGGAGAACTATGAAAATACTTCATCCTCACCGGATCGGTACAAAATCTTCAAAATATTGTTTGATTTCTTAGAGCGGGACAAAAAAATAAATTCATGGTTAGGTCGAGCGAATAAATGGATAGAGCCCTACGGCTCCAATTATAGGGAAACAAAAAACAACGAGCTTCTGTGCTTAAATCGAATGATTACCCGATCTAATTAGACGTTAAAAATGGATTAGTGCCTGATGCGGGAAAAGGTTCTCCCATAAGTGGATTATCGATTTTTTTATGAATCCTAACTATAGCTCTATTCTGGAGTGGAAACGAATGTGTAGAAGAAACGGTATATTGATAATGATAATTTATTCCAAAGTCAAAAGAGCGATCGGGTTGCAAAAATAAAGGATTTCTAACCATCTAGGTATCCTATAATGAACACAAATTGGATGGAAAAAGAGAGAATCCGTTCATTAGCCTATCTGTCTACGAGGTATCTATGCTTTTCTTACTATATACCTTATACCTTGTTTTGACTGTATCGCACTATGTATTATTTGATAACCCACGAAATCCCCTGTCTGTGGTTCAAATCTAATTTCAAATGAAGGAATTACAAAGATATTTAGACATAGATAGATCTCGACAACAAGACTTCCTATATCCACTTCTCTTTCAGGAGTATATTTATGCACTTGCTCATAATCATGGTTTAAATAGATCGATTCTTGTGGAAAATTTCCATTTAGGTTATGACAAAAAATCCAGTTCACTAATTGTGAAACGTTTAATTACTCGAATGTATCAACAGAATCATTTGATTATTTCGGCTAATGATTCTAACCAAAATCCATTTGTTGGGCACAAGAATAATTTTGATTATCAAATGATATCAGAGGGGTTTGCAATCATTGTGGAAATTCCATTCTCGCTGCGATTAGTATCTTCCCTAGAAGGGAAAGAAATATTCAAATCTCATAATTTACGATCAATTCATTCAATATTTCCCTTTTTAGAGGACAAATTCTCACATTTAAATAATGTATTAGATATACTAATACCTTACCCCATCCATCTTGAACTCTTGGTTCAAACCCTTCGTTGTTGGATACAAGATGCCCACTTTTTGCATTTATTGCGATTCTTTCTCTACGAGTATTGTAAGTGGGATAGTCTTATTACTCAAAAAAAATCCATTTCTTTTTTTTCAAAAGAGAATCGCAGATTATTCTTGTTCCTATATAATGCTCATGTATATAAATGCGAATCCATATTCGTTTTTTTCCTTAAACAATCTTCTCATTTACGATCAACCTCTTCTACAGCCTTTCTTGAGCGAACACATTTCTATGGAAAAATAGAACATCTTGTAGTAGTTTTTCGTAATGATTTGCAGAACATCCTATGGTTGTTCAGGGATCCTTTCATGCATTATGTCAGATATCAAGGAAAAGCCATTCTGGCTTCAAAGGGGACTTCTCTTCTGATGAATAAATGGAAATATTACTTTGTCAATTTCTGGCAATGTTATTTTGACTTGTGGTATCAAACGGATAGGATCCATATAAACCAATTATCCAATCATTCCATCAACTTTCTGGGCTATTTTTCAAATGTACGACTAAATCCTTCAGTCGTAAGGAGTCAAATATTAGAAAATATCTTTATTATAGATATTGCTATTAAGAAGTTCGATACCATAGTTCGAATTATTCCTTTGATTGGATCATTGGCTCAAGCGAAATTTTGTAATGTATCAGGGCATCCCATTAGTAAGCCGGCTCGGGCTGATTCATCTGATTCTGATATTATCGCTCAATTTGGGCGGATATGCAGAAATATTTCTCATTATTACAGCGGA